CCTATTGTCTATTACCCAATATGGGATACAAGTAATGAATTCTAGACGTCTCACAAAACAAAAAAATAGTATAAACAAAGTAAACAAAAGGATTTACCGAATTTTTTGATCGGACATAATTGTATTGATCGACACTAAATCGATACTTTTTACCAACTTGATGCTAAGGAATCTCTGGACCTAGAAATTCATTTCATACAATTGAACCTTTTCAAACTGTTTCTTTTTAAGAACCAAAAAAACTTGTGCCAAAATCACAGATGCAAAGAAGAACAAAAGGCCTTGAACGCGTAATGGATCTTGAAGCACTATTTCCGCATCTCCCTGACCAAACCCTCCTACATTAGGATTGCTTGTTAATGGTTGATCAAGCTTGATGGATTCACCCTCTGAAACAAGAAGTTCTGGCCCTGGAGGTATAATATCAACCACTTGACGTCCGTCCGATGCATCAACTATGGATATTTCATATCCCCCCTTTTCTTTACGTACTATTTTGCTTACTATACCGGCTGATGTAGCATTATAGACTGTATTGTTACTCTTGCTACCATCAGGATAAATCTGACCCCTTCCTCTGTTCCCACCTACATATATGGGATATTTTAAGAAGTGAACGTCTTTCTTCGTAGCAGGGTCGGGGGACAGAATAGGAAAGACGATTTCACTATATTTCTGACCGGGAACAGGACCTATCACAAGAATATTTTTTTGATTAGGACGATAACTCTGAAAAGACGGATTTCCTATCTTTTCTTTCAACTCGGGAGAAATACGATCGGGGGGGGCTAATTCGAATCCCTCGGGTAAAATAAGAACAGCACCCACATTCAAACCCCCTTTTTTACCATTAGCAAGAACTTGTTTCAGTTGCATATCATAAGGAATTCTAACAACTGCTTCAAATACAGTATCAGGAAGCACAGCTTGCGGAACTTCAATATCCACAGGCTTATTAGCTAAATGGCAATTGGCACATACAATTCGTCCAGTTGCTTCTCGTGGGTTTTCATAACCCTGCTGCGCAAAAATGGGATATGCATTTGAAATGGATGCCCGAGTTATTACATATATCATGATCGATACAGAAATGGATCGAGTCATCTGTTCCTTTACCCAAGAAAAAGTATTTCTATTTTGCATGTCCAATCATGGATCCCGGAATTTCTACAATAAATTAGATAGGTAGCTAGTATAGTTCCCTATGCACGAGTCTGCCATTGTACTGGAATAGTTATACTGGAATATAGGATGAATACCTTGAACAGGTAGAAATATAAAGAATTAAGTAAGATTGAAAATGCTTTGTTTATAAAGGAAGAAAGATTCTGATTTGATTGATACCAGGAGATCAAACGAGTTCTTCATTCATTCATTGAATGATAAATGACTACAAGCGAAGGAGATACACGATTTAAATAATGGAAGATCCAATATTTCACAATTGTATCTAGAATAACTGGAAAAGTGGAAACAAGACCAGATATAATTTGATCGTTATGAGCCAATCCAAAATCGTTGTAGACCGAACCTATTATAAGTTCCCAACCATGGGTCGAGTGAAATCCAATCCATAAATCAGTAAATAAAAGAATAGAAAAAGCTTTTATTGTGTCACTTAAGTTATAAAGGAATTCCTGAACCCAAGAGTTCAGAATGACAAGTTCCTCATTACCCAGAATAAAATAACCACTTAGAATAGCAAAACAGATTATATTTGTCGAGAAATGCAAAATGATATGAAGATGATATTCATTATGTGTTTTGACCAATTGTATTGTTTCCTTGTGTATTCCTATACAAAGTTTTTGTATATGTGTCTCCGGGTACTCCTTTATCATTTCGTCCAATAGAAAGAGTTCTTCTAATTCTATGAATCTTTCTAGAAGGTTTTTCTCTTGAATATCATTCAAGAGAGTTTCGGATTGCCTAGTATTCCACCAAGTAGTAACCCAAAGTTCCAGACATTTATTAAATGAGAAAGAAACCCACCAGGGCAAAAAAACTATAGATGCAAGATATGGGAAAGAAGGCAATGCTTTCTTTTTTTTCATTTTTGATCTGTGAATTGAATTGTTAATGAACTCGCTTCATTATTGATTAGTGGACTCTATATGATATTTATCTGAAACACGAGTTCTATAACAAGGTATTGAACCCATGGTTCTATTTCTATTTTTTTGTAAGAATTTTGTTTAGTTCTTGGATCTAGAAGGAATATATAAATAGAATAATAGAAATAGAATAAGGATCCTTTTTCGAATGAAAATCAAAAAATAAATATTAGCCCGAGATATCTCAATTGGACAAATTCGAAGCAATTGCATCTTCATTTGTTCCATTCGATGAATACTCGAAAACCTACTTAATAAAATAACGAATCAGATTTCGAAACGAATCCCCCGGATCAATTAATTATTTCGAAATGTTTCACCATCTAGCCACAATCCAAGAAAATGAGATAAGGTATCAATTGAAAATCTTGGCCGAAAAAGGTGACACGAATTTTTTATTACGAAATAAATGTTCAGATATATTTGATGAATCCCTACTTATTGATTTTTTTTAGTAGAAATTTTCAAGTATAAAAGAATTGAGTTGGGATCCATACGCATATGAAATACTTTTGGTATAAAAATAGTATACTAAAATTGTCTTCTTTTCTTAATTAATTATAGTATAGTTTATTTATAGTATAGTTATTCCATATACGTCCTCCGGCTTTTTTTGTTTTATTCTATGTGAGTCGCCGCGACAAGGGAACGGGGAAATAGAATAGTATAATATGTTTTGTTCAAATGAACATTCCGAAAAGACTTCAATTGTATTAAAAAAGGAATTAGCAAATTCCTTTCCCCATGCTGAGAAAACTTTATTCTTCAATTAATTCAAAATACTTCAATTGGTACGCGCAAGAAATAGGCCAATTCGGCAGCTTTTTGTTCAATTTCTCGTGGAGTAAAATTCTCATCAGTACGAGTCAAAGGAATGGCCCCTTGGCCTCTGATTTCCATATAAAGGACACGACGGGGAGAAAAACCCTCTTTAACCTCAATTCTGATTGATTGGATATCTCTCATAAGAAAGCGAAGGAAGATGCGACGATTTATTCCAGGAAATCCCCAACGAAAAATGCACACTATTCCTTCTTTTCTATCGAATCGGTCATAACCACTACCTACATTCCACAAAATCGTGGACCACAAATAGGAGCTAATGAATAAACCCGCAATCCCGTAAAAAGACATCACGATCCCTTGTGGAAAAAAAACAATTTGCTGAGACGGAAATACGGATAGCAGATTCCTACCAAGATAACTGGAAGTTCCAACCAGTAAGAATCCTAGTGAACCTAAAAAAAGGATACAGGCCCAGCAAAAATTACTTGTTTTTCGTGACCCCGTTATAAGTTCTATCCATATATGTTCTGATCGCCAATTCATACTATACTAGATTCAGTTGCATTCGATTGGAATTGAGAGAATAACCCAAATGAATTTGTGAATTTGACTTTACCTTTCTTGATCCCGAAGTAACTTTCAAAAACTAGCACTATTCTGATGTGGAGTAATTGGTTAGATACATTGACTTTCTATTAAATCAAAATATTCATTGATGCATTTTTAACCAGATATACCTCGCATATATATGCATTTATGCGGATATCATGTATCCGCGCATGCATAACAGTTCTTTCATTTGTGTGTGGAAAGACTCACATATGGTACCATATTACACTAAATAAATATCCGTATTATGATCTAGTGTTGAAAAAAATTGATAAGATTTGGTCCCATCGGATCTATACAATCTTATTTTTTTGGACATGAAGAGATAAAGAAGCCATTGCAATTGCCGGAAATACTAGGCCCACTAAAGGCACAAAAATAGAGGGTAAGTTGAGATCTGTCATAGAATGGGTGCCTCGATTTAATATTTATATCTATATATTTGTATCCATTAGAAAGATATCTTATGATATGATAAGTATATCTATTATAAGTAATATTGACTATTATAATTTAAAATTAAGTTTGAAAAATAATATAAAAATAATATAATATTACGTTAATAATATTACGTTAAAATGTTGATATAATATTACGTTAATTAAGTAGTATTAATTAATAATTAAATGAATAATGTAAGTAGTATTAATTATTAATGTAAGTAGTATTAATTATTAAATAAGATAATTATATATATAATAATTCCATATATAATAATTATCTATATCTAGAATCTAGAAGAATATACTATATATAGACTATATATATAAGTATAAGATAATTAACTATATATAAATATAATATATTCTCAGAATATAATATAAGAATATACTATAAGAATATACTAAAATATAAGAATATAATATAAGAATAATATAATAAAGAATAATATAAGATATATACGATATATTCATTTTCGAATCTCAAAAAAATTATGAATTTCAAATAAAAAAAAAAAAAGAATAATAAAATACAAATTTTAAATGCCAAAATGTCGAATTAAATTAAGTGGACCTATTCATCTTTCTACACGAATATAGATATGATAATTTGATTTTAAAATTTGTATTATTCTTCTGCCATCTCGATATTTTTTCTATCTTTCTTTACAATCTAATAAGGTAAGTAATTTATTATTAACGAAATAATTATTAACTAATAAATTATTATTAACTAAAATAAAAAGAAAGGAGTTTTTTATTCTGAAATAGTTTGTTATGAATTTATGAATTCGCGACTCTAAATAATCCGATCCAACAAACAAAACAGAGATTTATAGTAAAAAAGGCGGTTATCGATAGATATAGAAATCACTTCTATTCCATATTTTCTATTTCTTTTTTTTTTTTTTTTTGCTATTTTTTATTTTTAATTATTGTCTATATTAATACGTAAGAAAGCCAGATAAAATTCTTTTTATTTCCCCCAATTAGAATTCCTGAGAAAGCGAAATTCACTTTTTGATACTCTTGATAGAGGGTTCATAATTCCTAATCATGAAGATAAAAAAAAGATCTGGAAGAAAAAAATTATCTGAAACTTGGGATTCTGACTAAAAAGTGAAACTTATGTCGCCAAGGAACGTTTTTCTTTGTTTTTTTATTACAATGAACTAAATACTTGTTCGCTATAAATAAAATAACTGAATCTAATCTGGTGCTGTACTTTAATTTTTTGAATTTCGATTCAAGGGAAAGAAGCCGTGGAGCTGAAATAACTCACTCAGAATACCTTTTAAAGGATTACGTGGTACGATTGAGTCGATTAAGCCTTTACGAAATAAATGCTCCGCCCCTTGTGAACCGTCGGGCATTGTCCTATTCAATGTTTGTTCAATTACTCTTTTACCCGCAAAAGCAATGTACGCACCTGGTTCAGCAACTATAACATCTCCCAGCATCCCAAAACTAGCTGTTACTCCACCGGTTGTAGGAGATGTAAGGATTGATACATAGAAGAACTTTTTAGTTGATTGATAATTATATAAAGCAGAAGATATTTTAGCCATTTGCATCAAGCTTACACTTCCTTCTTGCATGCGTGCTCCTCCAGAAGCACACACAATAATCACGGGTAGAGATCGATTAGTAGCATATTCAATCAAACGGGTGAGTTTTTCACCTACTACAGATCCCATACTACCTCCCATGAACTTAAAATCCATAACCCCAATTGCTGTAGAAATACCGTTTAGTTGACCTATACCTGTCTGAATAGCTTCAGTTAAACCTGTCCTTCTTTGATACAACTTGATACGATCTCTATAAGGTTCCGCTTCTGAATGAAAATTAAGGAAGTCCGTAGAGACCATATCTTCATCCATAGGCTCCCAAGTGCCCGAATCAATCAAAAGTTCGATTCTATCTGAACTACTCATTCTCACATGATATCCACACTCTTCACAAATATTCATTTTTGATCGAAAAAATTTTTTAAAATTTAATCCATAACAATTTTCGCATTGAATCCATAAATGTCTGTATTTTTTATTTATATCTAAATCATTAGATCTTCTTCTTAGTATATTGAAATTTTTGAAATTAATGCCCTTATTACTAGGTCTTATACTAGAACTTCTACTTTCGCTACCACTTATTATACTTTTAGTACCACTTATATTTTCAGTACAAATGAAATTATAAATGTAACTGTCGCTAGAATTGTCAGTACCACCTAACATGAAACTATTAATACTAACTTCAAAACGAAGATAACTCTCAATGCTACTATTAATGTAATTATTCCAACTAGATTGAGTATCATACATGTAATGATAATAGTAGCGATTGTTTTTCTTAAACCCCCTATTCAAAAAACTAGAAAAATTATGTTCTAATTTATTCAGAAAAAAACTCTCATTAGCAATCTCAAAACTCTTATTTTCCATATTAAAATATACAGAATAATTGTCACCATTACTATCCTTAACTAAAAAAGTGTCATCAGAGATCAAATTCCTAATAGCAAATAAATAATCAATATTATTGAAACTATAACTGCCACTATCACTCCAACCAGAAATGTTTTTCTCCCTATCATTTATAATAGGTTCTTCACTTCCATTGACATGTCCAATACCATCACGACTTTTCATTGATTTACTTAGACCACACCTATATTCTAACTTATCATTAGACAACATCGAATTGAACCACCATTTTTCCATAGAGTCTTCCTGCCCCCTATTTGATTTGATGAAAATACAATAGATGAATAGTCATTCGATGAATAATCATTTTACTATTTTATTTCCTATCATAATTAAGCATATGAATCCAATGATTAGAATTGTTAACTAACAACGAGTTAGTATTTAAAGAAATGATTCTCTTTCTTGGAATACGAGGTATCACTTCAATATCTATATCTATCTATCTATATATGGATAGATAGATATAAATAATCTACTATTTTTTTCAATTGAAAAAAAAAAAGACAGGTTTCTATCATGTCATGTACAAATGCTCATTGAAAAGAGAAATAGTTCTTTCTTTCTATAACTATAAATAAGGAATTCGTTCTCGTATAACCTTGTATCGTATAATCAAACAATAAATAAGTTTATATATTGCAACATGGAACGAAAAAGACAATATACAGGATGAGTATAGTGGATAGAGGGAGTCCTTCCTCTAGCTTAATCTAAGGCCTGAAATTACGAGATATAAAATGATCCACCAATCCTAAGGATCCATGGAATTAATTATGGATCCGACACGAAAAATATAAAATCGAAATATGAAATTATTTAGTCTTCATTGTATTTAGATCTTGTATATATCTATGGTTCAAATGGTTAAAAGATCTGTACATATGAAAGATATATGCAAATACTGCATATACTATAGGAAGTAGAGGATGAGTATAGGAAGTATCGGCTCAATCCTTTTTTTTTAGGAAAAGATTGGGCCGAGTTTAATTGCAATCAATTAGGAGAACAAAGAAGAATCACTGAATTATGCACACTCATTTTTGATCTTTCGATTTCTAT